ATAATAATCGAACTGGAGGAGCTTGCCAGGATGGCTTGGTAAGCAAGCAACCAGTTATGTAGGCGCCAACTCCCAGTTCTTTCTCTTCTTTCTTTTTTAGTTTAGTGACAGCTCATCAAAACTCTAAGCTGGAGTCTTGTACTCCTTTCATCACAAGGAACAACCGGGAAGAACAGCCGTCATTGTCATTCTTCAATCCGGATCTCAGAGACGGCAACGATTTCAGCGAATCAAGCGATTTTAGCACGCACGAGAAGAAATGGGGCTTTCAATGCTTGCTTTGTTAGTTGAAAAATCGTAGTATAGTTACAGTCAACACAGTAGCTGTAACGTGAGCAGCGCTTCGCTCCTTATATAGGCTATACACCGTGCTGAATGAAAAAGTTTCCCCCATTCAATTTGTAGGGACAACCCCTACCTCCTCTCTTCTAGAATGCTTTTAGGCGTTCTGGTTTTGCTTCTCATTAAGAAGCACACCGGGCTGCTTAGTCGGAATAGGCAAGCGGTGTGCTTTAAGAGTAATAAAATAATTCATATCAAAATGAAGCGTAAGCTTTCTATTTTTCAGTATGGATCACAGTTTGATCCCACCGGTCCCACTCGTTATTCACCCAGCGATTGGATTGAGATTTCCTTTTCGGAATCTTCTCCATCTGAGGGAAGTTGTTCTATAGGGGCCCCCCCGGTCTCCAATAGTTCCGCTTCTGAGGCGTCCACTGGGATCCGAGATGAGCTCACTTATTATTCCCCACTGGATCTAAATATAAATGACATGAGTCAAGAATTTCGAAATGTGTGTGTGTTCTTTAAAGGGAAAATCGAATATATAGGGGCGGACTTGCCATCCACCTGGACTCTCGAAGGATTTACCCAGCTGGTGCTTGGGGAAGAGGAGGTCTTCGACCCCTCTTATCTATCGGATGTCTATTCGAACCTTTTAGAGTGTGGCTTTCATAGTTGCTATTGGGAGGCAGCTTTCGAGTATATTCAATTGATTTGTGGTATTATTTAGTTTAGGTCAAATGTTCTCTAATTGTACTTCTTTTTTCTATGCCCGCGGGCCACCACATATCGTATCAAGCTATTGCCCTGTTTGCATTAATGATGGCCTTTTTGATCTAATTCGTATTCCGATCTAGTTTTTTTGTGAAATTTGAAAACGTCTCTCTCGAGATTTCTTTTTGGGTTGTAGTCTTTTTTAGCGGTGGTACGCTCAATAAGAACGAGGCCCGCCCCAGAAATGGGGCGGGGAAGGAGAAGTGGGAAGTGGGTCTCCTTCGCTTTACTAGAAGTTTTTTGATGCGCGAGGAATTGTCTGAAAGTGAAAGGATTGGTAAGCAGCCAAGCGAGCATTCCTGTGTGATTGGGGATAGGTAGGCACAGAGAATCGTCCCTTTCCTGTGCTATCAAGAATAAGGAATAGCGGGATGCTGTAGCTTTCTAGAGCATATTGGTGCTAAGGAAAAGAGAGTAAGCAGTAGGACAACTTCTTTCTTTCTACAAAGATGCCCTTCTTTCGGGGCTTTTACTTTACACTCCCTTTATGAGGGATTCATAGATCCTTGGGATCACACTTGAGATCGGCCATGATCCTTTCACCCACTAGTTGATCTTTGACCTCATTCCTCACTACTGATTCAATACAAGATCTAGCTTTGAGCTCGTCTAGACCCTCTTTCTAGTAGAATTGGATTGTTTAGCATCCCTCTTGCTCTTTCTATCAAACAAGCGAGTAAACTAACTTTGGTCGAGCTAGTAAACCACCTCATTCTCTTGGTATGCCCCAAATATGGTAGATTGATAGACCTGTTTAGCACTTGTGTGAAGGATTGACAATGAATCCATTCAAAGGGTTGAGCGCTCGTTTATACATAAGGATTTCCCGTGAAAGATCTTCTCCCTCCTCTGGATCTCTCATAAGCCAGTAACCTCAGATCAGTCTCGTGCTTGAATACAGCCAAGTGAGTATGATTCCCTGGGTTGTGTATGCATGCCTTGTGAGCCAGTTGAACAAGTAGGCATCTTCCTAAACCAGTTGACAGTGGCGGGTTCACTTTGCCTATCTCTCAAGCCATAGGCCTTGCTCTATCAATCAATCAATAGGCTCCCTGGTCCAGCTTTGAAAGAAGGAAGTAAACAACCTCTCTCGCTGGTCGAGTAAGTAAACAGAATCAAAGTTAGAGCCTCCTGCCTTTCATTCACACTAGAATGAGCCTCAAAGCCCTACCTTTCACTAGCAGAAGCAAAAGAGAGAACTCCAACCTCTCAAGCTGCACCACTTCCTCTTTATCTGGAAATCCTTCTCAATGTCAAGGGATGGATATGCGATTACCTTACTTGACCATAATAACTGCCCTTATTTCAGACTTTAGCAACCTTGACCTTACGAATGAGCAAAGACCCAGGAATTACAATTAATAGCAAGATATTTACGATCGCGGACTTCAACGGCACTAAGATTTGGGACTCGCTCCTTTCCTTTCCTTGGACTGCTGCCCTTGGGAACGGGTTTGGGCATACTCTCTCTGTGCTGGAATGATCCTCTAACCCTCAACACTCAAAGAAGACTTCCCCTGATCCATGGGCCAAGCGGAAAGAAGGAAGTTGAAACTCAGTCGACCATAGGCGTTATGCTCTTGTCACCGAGAATGTGGAAGAATGGCTCACTTGTGACAGTAAGGGAGAAGCACTAATGGGGATGGTTTACCAATACGGAAATGCAGGGATCATTCTCAAGATCTACCCTAGCCCTTTCACCGGAGTCCATCTTCGTCCCTTTCAATCTTAAGGCATCCATCCAATACATCCTCATTAATCATAAAAGGTCGACTTAGTCAACTACCTTTGCGGCATCAGGGGCATCCTCTTGAGACTGAGAGACGAATCCGGGATTTGAACTCTAATATCGAGCTCCCAAAGGCCATAAAGAGCACAGAGCCCTAGTAGCATTGACCTTAGCTACCTCATACATCAGGACCAGCGAGCCCCAACCCACACCCTCCAGTCCCGGAGGCCTTGTCTCAAAACCATTATTATCTAAGTGACCGTCAGTGCTCTTATCAAAGTCTTACCGTGAGGATTGTCTTTATTCGATGGAGCAATGATAATCTACTCCACGTAAGTTGTCCTTACCAACCCCCATTCTTTTCACAGAGAATGCGATTGCTTTGAAAGAGAGTCCAAGTTGGGAGCTCGGCTGTCCGATTGTGTGTAAAAAAAGATGTAGTAGTAAAGAGTTACCAGACTCACGTTCCTGCCTTTTTCAACACTTTCTATATAAAGGCTTTTCAACTCTTTCAAATACACGCTAAAATGAAAGCTCGCTTTGATTGATTGCTTGCAACAGCTTTGAGATATTTGAGATACTCGTTAGCGGTTCAGTCCCTAAAACCAGAAGTTTCAAACTGGGCCATAGAGTTTACATACTGATTTCGCATACCGAAGGGAGGGCCTTGGCTTGGCAGTACTAGCACTGGGGTATTCATAAGATCGAGTCTTGATCTTATAGAAAGCTAGACTCTGGGTCCACTTATTAGAAGAATCTTTCTTAAGCAGTTTGAATAGAGGCTCGCACATGGATCTAAAAGAGATATGAAGCGACTGATGTACTTTACTCTTTCAAGGAAACTTCTAACTTCCATCCCAAGGGTTTGGGAGCAGGAGTGATTGCCTTTGATGGTACTCTGTTGTCGCCTTGAGCGAAAAAGGTCCCATACGAGAATTCTTTAATGCGCCAATTGTTAACACGAACTGGAAACTTTCAATTGCGTATAGAAAGACATGGAAGATGAGAGCTAGTCATCAGAGGACGAAGGCTTGACTGAATGCCATCCCTTCTTTCCTTTCTTAAACGGATGGACCCTTTCGATCTTCTACTCTACCGGTAGATGTAAGACCAAGCCAATCTTTTTTTTTATAGGTGCCACTTTTTTTTTCTAAGGGCGTAATCGTAAGAAAGATAAGATGCCAGTCTCTTCCAATATGAGTGTCAGACTTGCTTCCTGATCTACGACCACCCTCCTGTGCTAAAAAAAGCAGCTAACCGAGAATTCGCTTTTCCTAGACCCGGCATTTCTTTCTAGTTTCTGCTCCAGCAGTCCGAGCACAGTACGTGGGACAAAGAGTGGAAGTCGGAGCAAAAGTATACCGCAACGAGATAAGGGCTCTCATTCAAATAAGAGAGTCGTGGAATCCTGTCCCAAAGGTAAGAAGCTGTAGCAGTGATTGAGCTAGTGCTTAATCCCGGGCTAGGTAGTTCCTATTCTATTAAGTTAAGGAAGAGGTGCCTACGTCCTTCCCTTCGATCTCGTACTAAAACTAAACAAAAATGGGGCTGCTCTCTTCTGCGGAGACTCCTTCGCTGCAATAAGAAATCTATGAAAATTCATAAAACAAACGGAAAACAAAAAGTAAAAATTAATAACATAAAGACTAGTAATAGAACCTTGAGGAGGGGAAATGAAACCCTTCTCTTGAGCTTAACAGAAGCAACTATGTTCTCATGGCGCTGCCTTGTGATCATACCCCAGACCCTTCATCTCTCAAGAGCTTCAGATAATAGGATTAGGCCCCCTGTTAACTTTCTCCTTCTTGTTGAAAGGGAAGATGATCCTTATACGCGTGGAGACCGGTACACCGTCAACTCCAGCATCGTTACGTGCCCTCATTTACATCCTTAAAGGATCGTCTGTAGCAATTGTACCCTATTTCCATTCGGGAATGAAAGGGTTAGCCGAGGAACTCAGTGAAGTTTACCAATCAACAAGCCTAGGTCCCCTATCAGGTAACCATTATCGACTCACTTCTTGGGGCACTTGGTAAAAAAACCCAATCCCACTTGGGGATGGTTAGCATCACAATGGATGATGTTGTCTCAATCAAAAATTTCTCACCCATTTGAAATGAAGTATCTGCACTTGAAACTTATCCTCCCCACCTAAAGAACATCTATCAATGGCCTGGCCCAACTGCTTATATTATAGCAGATTCAAAAAACAAACAAGAGAAAGGCTGCATTTATAAGTTGTCTTTCTAGGTTTTTCGTCAGAGAAGGGGTAGAAGGAGCCCTCATACCCGCTCTCCTTCTCCACCCCATACCTGAATATAGGGTGGCCTCGCCTTAGAAGGCTACAGAAGAGAATAAGGTGAAGCCCACCTTTCCGGGGCTTTCCTCAGACCTCTGTCCGGCCTAAGGACCGTCTCTAGGCTGGAGCTCCTGTCTCCTCCCTTAGAGAGCGGACCAATCCACTTCGTTCCCCAATCCTCTTGAGGACTTCATTGATTCGGTCTGGCGGACTCGGCGAAGCTCCTGAAAAAAGGAGCTTCTTTGTCCTGTTTTATTTAACTCGGCCAGCTTTCTACTTAGAGTTTCTGGGCTGTACTCCCATTTTTGTTTAGTTAAAATACCTTCTCTAAGAAGGCGGTTTCGGCTTTGCTCCTCCATCCAGAAAGGATGTGGGTCGAGTTCCGCCATGCGTGTAAGAACTCCCTCCTTTAGCGCGATTAAGGTCATAATTTGTTGAACCGGCGGTTGCCATCCCGTTTTTCTTTCTGCCGCAAGGAGAAGCCTTTGATTAATGGCTTCAAATGGACTGCTCTCTGGTAAGTCCATTTGAATGGAAAATGGGGGATTAGATGGAGGGAACCTCTGCTAATAATGGAATACATTGATTTGTGGCACTTCTTCTCCTTATTTAGCTTTCAAGTGGGAGAGGACTTCCATAGAGTGAGCCCTTCGATCGCGGTGCTCATCTTACCATCTGACGCAGTCCAACTTATCCCTGCTAACCCACAACTAAAGCACCATGACTCTTTGATTCCGAAATGCGGCCGAGGGCATTCCATCGGAAAGGACACATCACACACCCTAACTCCACGAAGGGATGGATGGAATAGACAGGCACAAACCGTTGACCCTAATCTTACCAAGATATAAAGGTATTCAATCCAGAATGGGCACAGAAACTGTTCAGGAAGTGAATAAAGCAGAAATATACACATTCATTAGTCTTGGACTTAACCCCAGAGGAGAAAGAACCACCTCCGCTTGTCCTAGAGCTAGCCTCAGAGGAAGAAGTTTATGTTAACCATACCACTAGGACAGGAAGGGTCTATCAACCGCCTCATTTGCAAGGCTAAGAAGAGCAAGAATCTATTATGCCTTTCGCTCAGTTATGAGCCAGTAATAGAACAGGAATTTGACTGGATTGAGACTCGCGGTGCTTACACCTCTAAAGTCAGCCTCGCTCAACAATTCCTCGAGACCAAAGCAAAAGTTCTCTTTCGATCCCAAGGAGTTAATTACCTATTATAGTTGGCTATTCCAATGACAGAGAGATTAGGGGAATATACTGACCGAGAAGAGAGAGTCAGACCCTAAATGCTTACGGGACAGAGAGGAGATACGCTAGTGAGATGCGCAGGTGTATGAGCTCTGAGATGTGTAGGTAGAAAGAGAAGAAGCCGTTCCAACTGGTCCTATAATCCTAGGGTAGTAGTCAATCCGATGTAGCTAATCCGACCGGCATTAGTAGACGAGTACAAATGAATATAGTAGCCCTATACAATAGACGGCAGTTCCATTAGAAATTATATGTCAAAAGTAACCTACCGGTTACCAAGGCCTATTAGTTTACAAAGTCAACATCGGAGAGTATTCTTAACAGCTGTACTAATGCCGTTCGCCTTGACTTTAGTCATGTAGAGCATTCTCTTTTGGCATAGGAGCCTTCTAGGCCTACTGACTCTTATCTAAAAGGGCATATCGAGATCCCTTAGCCCACAAAGCCCTTGACTTTCCTTCTCTGCTTCGCACCATCGTTACACTCACCCTTCGTTACCCAGCCCATCGCTAACGCTCAGCCTCGTCTTTTGATTTGACCTATTTCCCTCTTTCTCTATTTAGGATAGAAAGCAGAAGGTCGCAAGTGAAGCTTCTGGAGAGAGCAATGAAAGAGTGAGACTTGGACCCATAACATTGACACAGGGAGAATCAATTGCTTGGTTTCCCACAGGCAGAAAAGGACTTGGCCTGGATGTAAGCTGTAAAATGAAAATGGTTGTATCCAAAAGGGCAGCTAAGCTAGCAATCCGAACAAGAAGATCTTCCCGTGGACTCAACAGGATTCACGAATCTGATCAACTATTTACATTAAGTAAAGTTGGAATAGATCCCAGACTTCATAGGGAGATAGCCACCACTACTACTACTACTTTAGAAAGGACCGAATGGCGTGCCTTATACCTGTAAAATGGTGGGGAGACCGGAATCGCTTTTGTCGCTCCGGATTTCCTCTTGGCCGAAAGGGTCGAGGCAGGAAGGAGAACGCTATATATACACCTCTTTGTACCTGGGACTAGACATAATAGCTTGAGAAAGGCTTGGGAAAGTACGTTGTGTATTTTATAGCACACGAGATAGGCTTGGCTTAGAGCCTACACCAATCTATCTGTTCTATCTGTAATAGTTCGATCTGTCTTCCTGAGATGAGAATTTGTTTTGAAATAGCTAGATTAGATTAGAACTGGCCGCCTTGGCTTATTGTGTGATTTTTGAGCAGGAGCGAGCAGAGCGAGCTGTCTTTGGCACAATCTGTACTGTAGCCGGGAAAGCCTGTAAACAGGAGTCAAGCTGTTCACAAGCAGTGGTTATGAGCCGTATCTCGCATCTAAAGCCAATCCATTTACAAGTGAAATCTTGCCCAACTCCAACTACAAGGAAAGAAAGGGGTGAGGTGCTCATTCTGTATAAATTGGGTCTCTCGGAACCATGGGCGGCGAAAACTAGGATGGAATCATAGGTAAGGGATGACATAACTGGGGAGTAGGAATGGCAGATCCGTTTTTTTCCCAACATTATGAACTCTTCAACTTGTAGTCCACCAAGAGGCTAAATCCTCTCCTGAGTTCCGTCTGAGCCCAGGTTTGTAAACCAGCCATTCAATGGAAGACTTTGTCTTCTTATTTATGTTCCGCATTAGGGTCCTTCACCTTCAACGAGTGCTATTTCTGCCCTTGTCGGCCTAAGGACTGCGCCAATCTCGATGAAAGTCGAACCATGGAAACCATTTGAACAAGAGTAGCGGAACACTTTCCCTTCCTTTTACCGCTCTGTGGTACTGCTTGTTCGTGAATAAGAGAGAGCAGCATTTCTTTGGGCACCCTTTTCGTACAGAAAATGCGAGCGTTGCGCTCAGACCAAATGTACCAAATCGCAGCAGCAAATACCAGTCTAGTAGCTGTGCCCTCAATCTCCTCAACTGACCAAACTTCAGAGATATGTTGAAGATAGTCTGTAGGTTGAGAATGCCCCTGAAGAGAGATTTAAAATTTTTGGGGAACCGATTCCGATTCTCTGTAACAGAGAACACAGTCGCAGTCGTAACCAAGGCCCAGTTTAGCAAGGAAGTCCTTCGTCTTTAATCGCCCTTAGATAGCCTGTGCACGCATGCATCGGCCGGGAACCAGATGTTTTTTCGGCCAGAATAAGGAGGTAGCAGGAGGAGTTAAGGCCTTGTAGGCTGACTGGATGGTGAAGAGGCCATTAGACGTAAGGGTCCAGATTCTTTCGTCGTTTGAGGGAAAAGAAAGATTCCAAGAATAGTGGAAGACCAAAAATCCGAGACAGTAGGAGCGCATCACCCAAGCTGAGATCAACAATCGCACGCCCCCCATATGTGTCAACTAATCTGACACTTGAAAGCCAGGTATCATACTAGAATTTAGTGATCGATCCATCACCAATGACATGTAAAATGAATAGCTTTGCTTTGGGGATCAGCTTGCATATATTCTTCCACACAGGAGAACAGCCAGTTGGAAGGAAATAGTCCCATATCGATTTGGATTTGATATATCTAGCTTTGATCCAGTCGATCCATATGGAACTGGGGTTGTAGGCCAGCAGCCAAACTTGCTTGAGAAGGCAGGCTTCATTCCATCGCCTAAGGCTCTAGATGCCCAATCAACCCTCTTTTTTTGGTTGACAGATGGATGGTCTCCCAGCTAACTGTATGTATTGACCTGCGATCCCTAAGCTAAAGGAATTTTCGAAGCATTCTCTCAATAGCATCAATGCTTCTATAAGAGAGCAGAAAGGAGCACATCCTATTATCTAACTACGCTGTTTACGATGATCAGAGTCTATGTGGCCTATGCTTTCTGCTGCCCTTCCTATCTGGCGGAGCAAGACATTGTTCGGTTCTTTAGTAACCTTACCCACTCTAGGGCAAAATACTTTTTCAAAGCCCATAGACCAAAGGACTACCTTCAAGAAAAGCTAATTCTTTTTCTTTTGTATGAGAAGCGACTTCCTCCTCTAATAAAATTAAAACTATGCAAAGACGGATGCTTCAAAAGGGCCTCACTCTCCTAAGACTTAGCAAACGGTCATGTGATCGCTTAATTCGTCGATCATCTAGAGTCGATTTCCCCAGAATAAAGCGTATTTACAGAATGACTTCTGGTCCCTCTATTTTCTCGCATAACCAATGGTTGGTTAGGCTTTGCTGCAATTGCTATGTTTTATTTTCTTTTCTTTTTCCATGAGCTCCGGCTAATTTAGCAAATGTAGGACCAGAGGGGCCTATATAAATGAGAATGGAATTATTGGTAGACATCTTGATGAAGAAAAGTCGGCTTACCGTGCATCGACGTCAGCCGCAGGCTCCCGTCAGGATGGCAACCTGCACATGCGGGAGTCGCTAGGGTGCCCTTTTTTGGTCGGACTGAATCTCTCCCCACCTTTTCTGCCCGCGGTCTCAATCCCCCGTACTTTGCAAGACCGTGGTTCATCCTCTATCCGGCAGAGTGGCGCATCCATGGATGCAAGTGTGTCAGCAGGAAGTCTACTTTGAAAAAATGTCTCCGGGGTCACAATCCAGGCCAAAGGGGGGGCGTCCGTCTATCTATTACGTCCTCTTTCTTGCGCTTCTCCTTCTCCCTTGGCCATAGGACGTCCTCTTTTAGCTTTTCTTTGGCTAGTGCTGATGCTGATTCTGCAACAGTGTGAGTCCCTCCGGTAGGTTTACTTCCTCCTGGTGCCCCAGTAGGGCTACAAGTGGCTTTGCAACTTTCCGCGACTTAACTCATTTTCTCGTGTTCGGCTTAGCTGAGTAAGCGAAGGATCTATCTACACTTTGGCCCTCCGAAAATCGGTTGACTGGAGCGTGGTGCGATCGTAGCTCTCATTGTCGAAATGAAAAATGAGCAAAAGGCGAATGAATGTACGATCATTGCGTCTTGCCTTTTCGTCGAAGGGCATTTGCGGATAGTTAACCTTTCTTTCTAATTCTAATTGGGATAAGTATGCGCGGCAAGTGCTTCTCTCTTTTCCTGTTCCCGAACGGGAGGCACCCCTGTTAAATTCGGGTTTTTGCACCCTTATCCCCTGAGATATGAGCGGCCGGGTTCGCCAGAAGTGCGCGACTGTGAATAACGTTGCTTCCATCCCCTTCCTTATAGGACCTGCTGTTAGCTCTAAAAGGTCGAATAGCAGCCAATGGGTCGGGTTCGTAGTAGCACAGGGTGTAGTGTCTCCTCATTGATGCAGGGGAGAAATGGAACACTTAGTTCCTTTAAATTAAAACTCGCCATTCAATTTCCTAACGCCTTGGGTCATGTGAGTATCTGGGCATGCACGAACTTACCGCCTGAACAGGTTTACCGTGCTACGTCCCATTGGGGCAATGGTCGCCGGACTGCCCTGGACTCTCCTAACAGTCTTCTCTATGCTATAGCTAGAGAGATGAGCCTAAACGTTAGGATGGTATGACGGAGCAATCCCTGCCTCAGGAGGCGGATCGAATACCACCTCTGAATCGTTCGCAACAAGGTAGCGGGAACCTCCAGCTGGATCGAATCCGCAACTCTGGGGGCTTTAGGGGAAGAAAAAAACCCCCCTCTCACATAATCAAAAATAGGAGAGTTTTTATTTAGAAAGGATAAAAATGAAGTAACGTAAGGTAAGAGAAAGCACAAGGAATTGATCTGATCATGTTTACTTAAACTGGTTAGCAGCGGCATTCTGCCTTTACCTTCAAAAGAAAAAGAAGGAAAGTTCAGTGAAAATTCAGCCAGTGCTATGAACATGGATCGCAGCCATAGCCTTAACCGTAACCCTCACGGTCGTTGTAGCGAATGCTGCGAGAGCTAATAGCGGTGAACAAAAAAAAGAGAAGATAAAGGTACGCAGGATATTGGCTTTCTTCCATAGAAAATGGCTCCCCTTACGGCTAATAAGGTAAGGATAGAAAGCGCAGTTGGCTAACAGACAAAAAGTGAAAGGGCAAATATCTAAAAGGGGGATAGCAGAACAGACAGAGGAATTTTCGTAAAAAAGAGACTATGTCGCTCGAGCGAAGCGAGAGGTTAAGAGGTATAGAGGGGGCAATGATAGGTAAATCAGGTTAATCCCTCTCGCCAAGACTAGTTGTCTTAGAAGGAGTTGCAACCTAAAGGGCTATTCCTGATCTTTCCTGTTTTGAAATCTATTCCTAAGAAAGGAAAGGAAGATGTTAATTTGTGATTGAGCGTCCGATTCTCTTTGTGGTTCTATTCTCTTGTTGACCTCTTCGCAAGAATGTATTCTCTCTTTCTAGGTAGAGGCATAGAAAGAGAACTCCGGGATCATTAACTACGAGACCACCAAAGACAAGAAAAGAAAGAAGGGAGGTAGCAGCCAATAGATCTATCTACTAGTCCTTTCGTCGGGGAAGAAAATGGAAAAGGTCTCTCCCCTCTCCTTATCAGTCGAGTTACTTCATACCTTAGTCTTTTATTTAAAGAAAGAGGACCGGTCAAGCCCTATCACTATCACGCCCATCTCAGATGGAAAAGCTACTGACTTGGCACTTTGCTGATTAAAGAATCGCTTCTTTTCCAGCTGCCCCAGAGTTCCGAATCGACACAAGAGCTTGAAGGAGAGTTTATTCAACAGCCGATTCCCTAGTATCTCCTCTATCCTCTTCCTATTCTAGCTGGGATATTCTTTCAACTCCTCTTCTCTTCGAAATCTTCTTTAAGGGGAGCTACTTAAATTAATATACAATAGCAGCCAAGGAAATTCCAGCGGTCAAGCCAGATGCGGATGAATTAGCTGCTAGGGTCCTCGAATCAGATTCTTTTAGATCTTATCCTTTCTATGGCTACACTGAAGACAACCTAATCTCGATGAAAGTAGCCTAAAGGGCTACGCTAAACCTGCTAACTGCTCATAAAGAAAGTCAATCGATGCTAACAAGGGTGATTCCCTAAGTTGAATCCGAATCTATTGAACTCTCGGCTGATGAAAGAAGAGCAATTCTTGGACCACGAGCCATACCAAGGAAAGCATAGTCACAAGAGCTTTTAGCAAGAGTGACTTCCCTCTCTTCGGGAAAATTATCTTACTTTTAGGCATAGCATTAGCAATTAGTGAGCACTCGTTTTTGTTAAAGAGAGCACAACTCCTTCTATAGTAGTGGAGGCGTGAACAAGAGCTTCTTTCACAACTTCTTGCCTCTACCCGGCAATGGCTAATTATTCATTAAAGTAAGGGTCCGGCTTGAGCCAGGTATGAGAGCTAGCTTCTAGTAGCTGCCCTTGCTCCAACATCTTGTTTGGGACTTGGGATCTTAGCAGCTGGGGTTCTTCCGAAATTGCATGCACCCTGCCATCAACAACTGAAATAGCTGCTTCGGCATTCATTCGTCTCAAAAGAATCAGACTCAGCCCTTCCTTATTAAAGGCTCCGTGGGATCCTTTCTAAATCAATCTCCCTTTCGCCCTGTCTTTCTCGCCTGGCTTTTCTTAGTCCTTTCCCGCATTTCATCGAAAATCGGATCTTCCTTTTTTTTTTCTCTTTCTGGCTTAGTCGTTAAAAGAGAAAAGAAGAGTGCTACGAGCTCCTAAGCCCAGGGGCATTCATCCTATGCTTACTTGGAGGCATAGCAAAGGTCTCATCCCAACAAGGGTAGGAAAGTAGGCTATTTTTCGATCCCGATCTGCTGCCTTCGCACAACCGGCACAGGGTATTCATAGCTGCTGGTCTCGACCGGTTCACTAGAATGGTTGGAGCTACTGGAGCTCCTACTATCCCTAGAAGCTGATGTTGGTTGTTGGCTAGGCTCAACTTGAACCACCGGGCTTACCCGGAAAATTTCATTATTGTCACCCCAAATGCTACTACCTCTTTGCTAAGCACAGGAATGCTTGATCGAGAAAAGCAAGCAAAGAAGCAGCAGGATGCGGAATATGAAGGGGCTGGGGATAGAGCCAATAACCAATTGAAGAGTTACAGACTACAGTATAAAGCCCTCAATCATGCTCTTGCCAGTGACATAGATTGTATATACTCTCGCCGATTAAGGCAAATTCTGCGCTCCACGAAAAAACATAGGGAGTCCTTCCTGGACTTAAGGAAGGCAAAACAAAAAGTGCCCCTATGACTCTGGTTTTAGTGAAAGCGATGAAAGTATAGCTGTGCTCCAGTTTTTCGGGAAAAGGTTATACGGTGAAGAGCCCGGTCAAGGCGACCTTATTAAAGGGGAACATTCGGGACATAAAAGCCTATGGTAATCTCGTCCTTAGTTGCCGAATCTAATGGGGGTTTCAATCCGACGGATCAACCGTAATTTTAAGGTAAAACGAAGGAGATGATGGATGGGAACTCCTACTCTGACTATTGTTGCGATCTCTAAGCGGGATTTTTAGTCATCTATCCCTTTTCTTTCCTGAAGAACGAGTGGATGTTTTGAACGAGTGTTGAGCGAGTGAAGTGCCCCATAAGCTATAAGAGTGAGCTGTATGTTTTAATTCCGTGAGCAGCGGTTGAACTGAACGTTCCAAGTGCATCCAGCAGGAATCGAACCTACGAATTTGCGCCCCTTTATTAGGTTGGGCGCTTTAACCATTCAGCCATGGATGCACAAAGACTCGGCGAGTGAACTAGGTTTAGGTATTCCTTCTCGAGCTTCTATTTCTTCCGTTAAAGGAGATTCGGGAAAAGATGGAATAGGAAGACGTGTTTCCAGAACAAACAAGATACGGGTTGAGAAGGGGGAGTTAGCAAAGTTAGACAAGATTGGAATGGGCATAGGAACATGTATTGATGTACCAGATCGGCTAATGCTCCCAGGTTGATGCGATGTATTCCACCAGTTGACTGAAGACTTGATTATTGGTATATCGATCGGTCCAGCACGGATTGAAATAGAAGCCGGTTCGACAGGAAGCTTTTGAAAACGCAGTGCACCCAGGTAAATAAGGAACGAGATGAATACAGAGGTTAAACGAGCATCCCACACCCAAAAGGTGCCCCACATAGGTCTTCCCCGAAACCCCCCAGTAACTAAGGTAAACAACGTAAAAAAAGCACCAATTTCTGTACCGGTTCCGGAAGAGCGAAGAAAAAGGGGATGTTTTGTTAATAGGAAAAAGAAAGTGTTTATAGCCGTAGCGATATAAACAAGAATACTCATCCGAGCCGCAGGAACATGTACATACGGAATACGAGAATTTCCACCTTGTTGAAGATCTAGTGGTGCTACCCGAAGACTTAAATGAATAGCCATCGCTGTTAAGAACAACCGAGATCCAATGAGAATTTGCGCGTAGCTTCTGGTCTTTGACATCAAAAAATAAGGTTGTAATAATGAAACGGACATGTGAGAATTTGGTCCTAGCTAGTGGAACAAGAAAGACATGGATCTATATTCAATACGCAATCAAAGGATTTCTCCTGCTTTGTTTTCGCTCCGCTCGTGCGCGGCACCCCTTGCTCGCGGAGCGGCATACCGAAAAAAGAAAGGTTTTGGAAGAAAAAAGAGTAGATTCCCTTTTGTGACCAAGAGCCCATCCTTGATCCAAGCCGAGTTTTGCATTCCTCAGCTTGGTGCAAAGGGCTTCTCGCGGGTCCTTGCCCATCTCGAATACGATGCGGTAGGGTACTCGTGACCCTGCTGGTGGCTGCCACTGCCCCACACTTAAATGCCGCCAGCTCTGTCTTCCTACTTTAGGCATCCGCGCGCGACCTGGTTGGTCCGTCCAAGCTTATACTCTAGCACCATATCAATCAAACTTGGCAAGTTTGTCTTGCTTGCCATCGTCCCTGTTTTGGCGTGAGTTTTTTCTGGGTCAGGAAGTCACCCGTCGCCACATTATCCGTCTTGACCACAAATCGTGACCCGCCTCCACGTTCTCAAGTAGTGCACTATTGCTGTCATCTCCTTCTCTTGGACCACGCCTTTCGGTCTCATTGAGCTTTCGGCTCTCATATGCTACTGGGTTACCTTATTATACTAGCACACCGCCTGTGGCATAGTCTGACGCATCCGTGTGTACTTCAAATGGCTTAGTGTGATCGGGCAACTGCAATACGGGGTCATCAATCAATGCCCGCTTTAGGTCCTCAAAAGCTCTTTGACACTCTTCCGATCAGTGCAGTGCCATGATCGGTCCGTACGTCCTTCTTTAGGAGATTTTTGAGTTGAGCAGCCCTAACTTACGATGAATCTTCGGTAATAGTTCACGAGCCCTAAAAAAGATCTTCGCTCACTCACCTTGGTAGGTGCTTGCCACTCCTCGAGGGCTCTGATGCCCATCCAATACCCTAGGAATAGGATCTCCGTCTGTCCAAAGGAGCATTTCTCTTTCTTTACATAGAGGCGATTCTTCCTTAATACCTTAAAAACGGTCCGGAGGTGGCTAACGTGGTAGTTTAAGGGATAGCTATAGCCCACGATCAAAGTATACTACCGGTCACCAGCTGAGCTACCTGAACCACTTTCCTAAAGTATGTTTTCTTCGCCCGTTTAGAAGTGGATTCGAACCACTGACAAGGATTTTCAGTCCTCTGCTCTGCCAAAACAGCTATCTAAACCACTTTCCTTCTGCCCAGCTCCCCGAAAACAACGTTTGACTTGCATGTGTTAAGCATATAGCTAGCGTTCCTTCTGAGCCAGGATCAAACTCTTCTTTTGAGTATGATTGGGCCTCGCAGTGGTAGAACCTGGTGAACCGGGCGTACTACTTCCCAACCTTCTGTGGACCTTGCTTCTCTTATGATTTTTTCTACTCTACTTTTTTAATAAGAAGCCGGCGGTGGTGGTGGTGGGCGGACGGCTAACATGGTTAGTCCGACCTAGAACTGGATTGTGTAATCTAGCTAGCCTTTAACGACAGTTTATACTCAAGTTGGCATATGAGACTGAGAGAAACAGAATGTCATTGTCAACCAAATGACGATAAGTCCAACTGCCCAAGGAAAAAGAACCAATTGACAAATGTCTAAAATGCCCATACACAAAATCTTCCTCACTATATGGTAAGCTAGTAATTATCTCTCCCATCAGGGTCATTGTCGTACACCAATTCGAGCGGGAAATTGTACTCAAAGGCAGAGCCTATAACAGACAACCGCCTCTGCAACAAACTTCAAGAAATCCAAGTCTTGGAGGAGAGAGAGAGAGAAAAGCATGTCAATCCCAATCCTTGAAGCTTGCAAAAAGAGGAAGCGAAGGCAAAAGATTTTAGGGTTTAATTCGTTCTGCGATTCGGGTAGCTCGATCAGTCGTCCTCATGGTCCATTTCGTGATAACATTCGGGTGTTTCTTCAAGAATGTGCTGAGCTTGAAGACTACAGTGTCCGGGGCATGCCCATTTGGTGCACTCTTCTTGTCCACGACAACACAAGCCTCGTCGTCCCTCTTTACACCATTGAAGAAGATGTCAAGTCCTCTGATCGACCCTTCTGTGATCACTGCCGATGCACAGGTCAGAACTCGAACTTCTCAATTGGGTTTCTGTAATTTTTTGTATGAGGTTCCGGAATCCGCCTTTAATTTCTTCTTTGTTATTGTGTAATGTCAGAAAATTTTCAACCCTAGAAATGATTCCTAATTCTTTCATTCTATCCATGTTGAATGAGCTCAATTTCCTGTTCATATAAAACCAATGCCAGACCCTATGGATAATTACGACTAATGCAACTCCAATTGAGCTCAATTAGTTGGCTTGCTTAAGCAAGAAATTTCTTGCTTAAGCAGTCATTCCAGCTTCTCCATTCTGGCATCTTCAGCTACTCAGCTTCTCCTCTGATTGGGATATGATATGTTATTTTTGTTTAGGTTGGAGTAATCATTTTTTGTCGAAGCGAAAGTACCATATGATAATACCAATGGATGATGAGTGGCATAAGCCTCTGAATGACAGTATCTTTGATCTTCCGACCCATCTGTTACACGGGTTGATTCACTGTAATGGGTTTGCTCACTTGGTCTGCATCAATGGACTTTAAGGGGGTTCTAAGTATCTCTATGGGAGACAGATTATGGATCTTTGGGACAGAATTTGCACAAATCTTCGAACCAGGTACTAGGAAAAATATAGATTTCTTGATTTCACAATTGTATTATGAAAAACCAATGAACTGGTTTTGATGCATTCTTCTCTTTTGCAGGAAAATCACTGTTGAGAATCTATCAAAGAAGCGGTCTATGGACCTTCGTCTTCTCCATGGCGTTGCTTACGGACACCCTTGGTTTGGTAGATGGGGAGGTTCTGCCAAGGAAGCTTTAACACAATTATGAAAGAGCACTTGAGATTCTTAGCTCATTACAACTTGAAAGGATCATCCAGGATTTTAGTGATACGGACCAGTGTGAAGAACTGAAGCAAATAGTTCGTCATTACAGAAATTTGAGTGAAACACAGTTGATCACAATCAAGGATCTTCTTAGGTTTATGCTGACTGTCAAGTCTAGTATTCCTGCACAGAAGAAATCATTGATGGCTACTGCTGCATTTTCATCATCCACTGCAAAACCTGCAACCAGAGCAGCCCTCCAGATCAAGCACCCGATGAAGGAAAAGTCTGTGAGTTATAGGAAGTTCACTACTGTTATTACTCACATGGATAGCAGATGGCCTAAAAGAAGACTAGAGTTTGCAGCGGAAGTGATTGTGAACGCATTGCAAGAAAAGAAAGAGAGAGACTTCAGTCATGGTGGGATGACCCGGCAAGATGTGCGAGATGCAGCTCGGTTACATATTGGAGATACAGGTCTGTTGGATTATGTGTTGAAATCACTGAACAATGTGATTGTTGGGAATCACATTGTCTGCCGCGCAGTGAACCCAACCACTCGGATTTTGGAGTACACGGTTCATGATCTTGCAGATGGGGTTAAGGTCTCTGAACCTGAGAAAGAGATAGTTCCTCAGTCCCTTTCATCAGCAGCTCTAGTTCCTGGAGTTGATGTTAGCAATGATGCGCTTTATCTGTATGAGCATGTGCTGCTAGGATACCCAGAATCAGAGTTGGTGGAGTTGGCTACTTAAGCAATATTGGACACCAAGCACTTCGTGAAGGAATTTCCAATTAGGGATGAGGAAGAGCAGTGGTTGACAATCATTTGCCAACTCTCTCCTTTTCCTTTTTCTCTCAAAAAACAAGGCTCGCTCTCTACTTCTGTCAATGGCAACAACTGAGGCTAAGCCTGAAGCCAAACCAGAACCAAAAGAAATTGAAGAGAGTTCTGAACCTCTTCTCAAATACAAGGTAATTAAAACTTTAAAACATGGTTTTTATGAACACCAATCACAAAAGATTACAACTTTCACATGTTTATAACATCTTCTTCTCTGTTTTACAGACATAGGTTTTGAAGGTCTCTATCCACTGTGAAGGCTGCAAAAAGTGACAGTACATGGGAATGTGGAGCCAGAGATTTTGATCAAGAAATTAACCAAGACAGGGAAGCATGCAGAGCTGTGGCCTGATCAGAAAGCTAATAACAATAACAATTCAAAAGACAAAAAGAAAAACAAAGGCAAAGAGAAGCAGCAAAGCGAGGCTGAAAGCTCCGAGGAAAGCAACCACGGTGGCGGTGCTGCTGGTGGTGATAATGAGAAAGAGACGGTTAAAGTTGAAGTTGTTCAAGTTCAGGACTCTGCTAAGAAGAACAATAACGAAGGTGGTAGCACTAGTAAGAAGGTGGACGGTGGTAATATGGTCAAACCCAATGAAGGTGGCGGTGCACCGGCTAAAGCTGGCGGTGGTGGTGGCAACGGGGGTAATAAGAAGAAAAACAAGGGGAAAAAAGTGAATGCCAATGCTGATGAGGATGAAGGTGAACAATGTGATGATGCTCCTCCACCAAGCAGTGAGTCACCAATTCAGGGTAATGTGCTTCATGGGGCACAGAGGCCTCATAACCAACATGTTCAGCTGCATGTGCCTAATGTGCCTTATGGGCCTCATGCTCCTCGTGGCCCACAGGGTTTTCTTGGCCCACGCCCTCCATATGGTCCTCATGGCCCAAGCTCTGTTCAAGTTCCAGCCAATCACAACCCCCCACCGCGGTCGAAAGGGAGATGCCACTTCCATCCAATCCCTAAATACGGATTGCCGGGCAGTTACTGAGAAAGCTATGCATATAAGTACCAGATAGAAAGGAATATGACTCCCTTCATTCATCGGGGGCGTGAGTCAGTGAAACCCGTGTTGTTCTTCCTCCCGTTCCCTCATTGGTTTCTCAGATCCTCCATCTCTGGAAAGAGAAAGAGAGTTCGGAAGAAGATTAAGGGAGAATAAGTAGAGGAGAGGATGGTTAATCAAAAGATAGATGGGCGGGTTAGAGCTTGCTGGTTAGCTGGGCGAGAGAATAGAAAGAAAAATAGAGAGATGGAAAATGAAGTAAGCTTGAGCCTGCGGAACCGGTAATGGATCAAAGCAAAGGATAGCTTTTTAGCTGCGAGCGGATGAGCGAGAAATGGAAGAGGGTTCCAGCCTCCTTCCTGCCCCTTACCCCCTGGTGTAAATCGGCTTGGATTCTTCTGCTTTCTCATCTGCTCCAGTCAATGGTCTCTGCTCGAAAGTCCCATTGCATGAAAAAACTCAAAAAAGAATAGGTGATCGTAGGTCAGCCCGTGGGTAAGTTCCGGGCTTTCATTGATATTTTCTCGTTCATGATCTCTAATCCTTTGAGTAGATTGGGCAGGGGTAAGACTATGCACATAGCTTCGGTTCCGTCTTGTTTGCCAAGGAGATATGGTTGCTTTTCCTTCTTCAGTAGGCTTTCCCGCGGGTTCGGTTACAGATAGGATACACGGGTCAAAGGGAAGGCTTGAGTTCAGAGACGAAGTTGGCTTTGAAGGTACAAACTTTCAGACAGTTCCTTACTTTCTATTCTCTAATCTCGTATGGCAGCTTTCAGTCCCATCTTCAGTTTCGGGATATTGCTCCTATGCCTCTTCGAAGTGAAGCCCTTATATCGAATGATTCAAGACATTTGATTTTATAATAGAAATGAGAGGACAGCCGAATTGACAGAAAATAGTCTGAATTTGTTGATCAACTCTCTTTGTTGAAGGTCCTACCTTAACAGTCGATCATGCGCTCACACTCGATCATGCGACAGTCGATCTGTCCATCCGACTACATTCACTGGGGGGTGAGGTTGTCCAATTTCAATTATGTGCCGCTCGTTGACATCTAGTTTCCATTGCCGGTGTGAGAGATCTTCCTTCGGTTCTAGTTAAGTATGGCAGCTTGAGGTCTCCTATTTAACTTTCACCAGCCATTGGGAACTCAAATAAACTTTCATTTAACGGCAGGCGAGAAAGGTTCTAAAAGAAAGAAAGGTAGAAGGGGGGTTTTCTCCCGTTTCGGGGTTCTCTTGTGGACTGGCTGTTGACTGGCCGGGAGAAAACCGGTGCTTTTAGCTTAAACGGATTTTCACTGGATCGGAGCCTTTCGGAAATCCTCCCCTTTTGGCTTCACTTGAGCGGTTGACGCAATCCAAGAGGAAGAGGAAGCTAAACCCGTGCTGACGAATAACCAAACCCCTTAATTCGTCGAGTAAAGTAAATAGGGAAGGTATAGGTTTGTTATGAATGACCCCGTATCGAATACAGGTAATAATATCAGCAAAAGAACGTTCTCCCGTGCTTCCAGACATGCTGAGCTCCACATATTCATGTACAGAAAAAGCGGGGGGTCGATTCTGCGAAAGATAGGATCAGTAAATGGAAATTCACTGAGATTGAATTTAAGTGGGATCTTCAATAGTGGTACCGAGGGTGTCTTTAGAGTATACCGAATCAGTATAGCTATCCTTCTTCTCTTCTGACACAGCAACGAAATTTCAATCAGTATAGAAAAGAAGTGATACAAAATTTCTTTCTTCCTTAGCGTTTCACACTAAGCTCTTCGATCCTTAGCGCAAGCACTAAGTAAGCAAGCTACCTCTATCTTCTTTAGTCAATTCTAATTGTTCACTCTTAGTTGACCGTTCCGCTGGGGCTTCCTCTTTGAGTGGAAGCCCTGCGCTGCACCCCAGTGTTTGTTGAATTTATTGATCGACGAAACGAGTTATTGCCTTTAAGGGGTCTTGCCGTTATTGCCATTTCATTTTTACGGGGGAAAGGAACATACTTTAGTTGACGGAAAGGAAATGTATATTGATACGTTCAATCTCGTCCCAACATAGCCCCCATCCGTCTCCTTACGATGATTCCAAATCCAGGATAGGAATCAAAAGTTATTCCATAATAATAGGAATCCGCTTTCCAGTTGCTGCTTCGCTCCTCGGCTTTTCTTGCGCCTATTGGTTGATGATAGGGTTCCTGTTGGTGGAGAGAATGCCCCAAAGCCCCCTTTCTCCAATTGAAATTCCAGAGGGATACCCTTTTAGAGACGCTCTCCTGGCATTTTCACCCCTTACGGAGTCTCCACCAAGAACAGCTCTGCCTCCCGTTTTATCACTATCAGACACTACCTAATTTATTTCATAACCTGCCAACATCCAAGGATACTCACAATGAGCATGAAAATCATCAAGGTGATGCCAAAGATCTTCCCTCACAGCATAATAAGCAGGACTTGCACAGATGGCAGTAACGATCGACTTCCTATGGGAGGTGCTTGAGACCAAAGCAGAAATCGATTGATTGGTGTGATCAACAATGCATAAATCAACCACATCTGGGTTCCAGGGAATCCAAAAACCCCCAGAAAAACCCACTGCATCAACTATGAAGCTACCAGAAAAGCCCAAAGTCTTGACAACGTCCAAAGCTTTGGATACACTAATTCTAGGTTCAGAAAGAACCAAAACATCAAAGGCATGAATTCTTTTTAAGTCATTAACAAGGGACTCACTCTCACATTCCACGCTAATAGCTTTAACATCATTAATAAGCTGGAAAGCAAAGGCGCCAAAGAACACGTATCTATTACCTCCCCCAGCAACTGCTCTCTTCCTACGGTCTCGTTGCCTTTTTTTGGGGTTCCTCCTCACATTGACCGAACCCGCAGAGAAGGCCACGGCGAGACGAGCCATTTATGAACAATAGAGTGACGCCAAGGGCGATAAAGGTCTTCCAATGATAGAAAAGGGGCATGATATCCCAAAATTCCTCAAGTACTTTCTGCACTTCCTGAGAAGGAAGTCGTTTTTTTGGTATTGGATCCGCTCTTCTGTTAGCATGAACAGAGCCTTTGAGAAAGAGAGTCTTGCCCCC